AATGAATTGCCTGATTAAAGGGTTATCTTGATAGGATAAATTATGTAATTTTTAATTACATTCATTATAATTAATAGAATTAAACTATTCCCAAAAATATCAAAAATTTTTATGCATCTTACACTAAATTATAAAAAGATAAGCTAAATAAAGCTTTTAGGTTCATACCCTAACTATAAAGACAATTCTTTTCTTTTTAATGATAAAAAATCCGTCTAAATTAATTTTTTTATTTTCTATATTTTTAGGAACTTTTATTACAATTTCTTCTAATTCTTGAATAGGTGTGTGAATAGGGCTAGAAATTAATTTATTATCATTTATTCCCCTTATAATTGATTTAAATAATTTAATATCAACAGAAGCTTCTTTAAAATATTTTTTAACTCAAGCATTTGCATCTTCTCTTCTATTATTTTCTATAATTTTATTTATAGTTTTTAGAAATTTAACATTTTCTTTTTATTTAATAGATTTTTCATTTTTATTATCCATGCCTTTAATAATTAAAAGTGGGATAGCCCCATTCCATTTTTGATTCCCTAGTGTGCTGGAAGGTATTAGCTGAATATCCAGACTCCTATTAATAACATGACAAAAAATTGCCCCCCTTATCATTTTATCTTATTTAATAACATTTAATTTCTTTATAATTATTATTATTTTATCTGCAATAGTAGGGGCAATAGGCGGATTAAACCAAACATCCCTTCGAAAAATTTTAGCTTTTTCTTCAATTAATCATTTGGGGTGAATACTAGCAGCAATAATTTTCAATGAATATTTATGAAGAATTTATTTTTTAATCTACTCTTTTATTTCCATTGGATTAGTTTTTTTATTTTATCAATTTAATTTATTTCACATTAATCAAATTTTTTCTTCTTATTCAAATTCTGCTTTATTAAAATTTAGTTTTTTAATTTCTTTCCTTTCCCTTGCTGGACTCCCCCCATTCCTCGGATTTCTCCCTAAATGATTAGTTATTCAATCTTTAACTAGTATGCATCAATATTTCTTAACAATAATTTTAATTTTAATATCCTTAATTACAATATATTTTTATCTTCGTATTTGTTATTCTACATTAATATTGAACTACACTGAAAATTCATGAAGATTTAATTTTCAATTTAAAAAAAATTCATTTTTAATTAACATAATATTTCTATCAATTTCTATTTGTGGATTATTTTTACTCACAAGATTAATTTATTTTTATTAAGACTTTAAGTTAAATAAACTATTAACCTTCAAAGCTAAATATCTTATATGTGGATTATTTTTACTCACAAGATTAATTTATTTTTATTAAGACTTTAAGTTAAATAAACTATTAACCTTCAAAGCTAAATATATAAGATTAATCTTTTAAGTCTTAGTAATTAATTTACTCCTTTAGAATTGCAGTCTAATATCATTATTGACTATAAAACCTAAATGCATGATTAAAAAGAATTTAATTTCTTATAAATAAATTTACAATTTATTGCCTATTGTCAGCCATTTAATCTAATTGCGACAATGATTATTTTCAACTAACCATAAAGATATTGGAATCTTATACTTTATTTTCGGAGCTTGATCAGGTATGGTAGGTACTTCCCTAAGTATAATTATCCGTGCTGAATTAGGACACCCCGGAGCATTGATTGGTAATGACCAAATTTATAATGTAATTGTGACTGCTCATGCTTTTATTATAATTTTTTTTATAGTTATACCTATCATAATTGGTGGATTTGGAAATTGACTAGTACCCCTAATACTAGGAGCCCCAGATATAGCTTTCCCTCGAATAAATAATATAAGATTTTGAATGTTACCTCCCTCATTAACTCTTCTTCTTTCAAGTAGATTAGTCGAAGCAGGGGCTGGAACAGGGTGAACTGTCTATCCTCCACTATCTTCAACTATTGCTCATGCTGGAGCCTCTGTTGATCTCGCTATTTTTTCTCTACATTTAGCAGGAATTTCTTCAATTTTAGGGGCAGTAAATTTTATTACTACTATTATTAATATACGAGCTCCAGGAATTACATTTGATCGAATACCTTTATTTGTATGGTCTGTATTAATTACTGCAGTTTTATTACTTCTATCCCTTCCTGTTCTTGCCGGTGCTATTACAATACTTTTAACAGATCGAAATTTAAATACTTCATTCTTTGACCCAGCTGGTGGTGGAGACCCAATTTTATACCAACATTTATTTTGATTTTTTGGACACCCTGAAGTTTATATTTTAATTTTACCAGGATTTGGAATAATTTCTCACATTATTAATAGAAATAGAGGTAAAAAGGAAACTTTTGGTTCTCTTGGAATAATTTATGCAATACTAACTATTGGCCTATTAGGATTTATTGTTTGAGCTCACCATATATTTACTGTGGGTATAGATGTAGATACGCGAGCTTATTTTACTTCTGCAACTATAATTATTGCAGTCCCAACAGGAATTAAAATTTTTAGATGATTAGCAACATTACACGGAACTCAATTTACATACACTGCTTCTTTATTGTGATCACTTGGATTTGTGTTTTTATTTACAGTAGGAGGACTAACAGGAGTAATTCTAGCTAATTCATCTATTGATATTGTTCTACACGACACATACTATGTAGTCGCTCATTTTCATTACGTCCTTTCTATAGGAGCTGTATTTGCAATTATAGCAGGATTTATTTATTGATATCCCCTATTCAGTGGTCTGTCAATAAACGAAACTTTGCTAAAAATTCAATTCAGAATTATATTTGTGGGTGTAAATTTAACTTTCTTCCCTCAACATTTCCTAGGACTTGCAGGAATACCTCGTCGTTACTCAGATTATCCAGATTCTTACACATCCTGAAATTTAGTATCATCAATTGGATCAACAATTTCATTTATTGGAATTATTATGTTCATCTATATTTTATGAGAAAGTATAGTAACAAATCGAAATGTAATTTATTCAACTCAATTAAATTCTTCAATTGAATGATTACAAAATAATCCGCCTGCCGAACACAGTTTTAATGAATTGCCTATATTAACAAATTTTTAATGTGGCAGAATAGTGCAATGAATTTAAGCTTCATATATAAAGATTTCCCTTTCATTAAAATATGGCTACATGAACAAATTTCAGTTTACAAGATAGAGCTTCCCCTTTAATAGAACAATTAATTTTTTTTCATGATCACTCCCTGCTAATTTTAATTATAATTACTGTTTTAGTTAGATACTTAATAACAATATTATTTTTTAATAAATTTACTAATCGATTCCTTTTATCAGGTCAATTAATTGAAATTATTTGAACTATTATCCCTGCTATCATTTTAATATTCATTGCATTACCTTCTTTACGAATTCTTTACTTACTTGATGAAATTAATGACCCCTCAATTACCTTAAAAACTATTGGCCATCAATGATATTGAAGATATGAATATTCTGATTTTTTAAACTTAGAATTTGATTCTTATATAATTCCTACTAATGAGTTACCTCTTGGTAATTTTCGATTACTAGATGTCGATAATCGAGTAATTTTACCAATAAATTCCCAAATTCGTATTTTAGTTTCTGCTGCAGATGTAATTCATTCATGAACAGTACCAGCATTAGGAGTAAAAATTGATGGAACTCCTGGTCGACTTAATCAAACTAGATTCCTTATTAACCGACCTGGGCTATTCTATGGCCAATGTTCAGAAATTTGTGGAGCTAACCATAGTTTTATACCTATTGTAATTGAAAGTACATACTTAAATTATTTTATTAACTGAATTAAAAATTTTAATTCATTAGATGACTGAAAGCAAGTACTGGTCTCTTAAACCATTTTATAGTAATTTAGCAATTACTTCTAATGAAAATTCTAATGAAATTTTTTTTAAAAAATTAGTTAAAATATAACATTAGTATGTCAAACTAAAATTATTAAATTATTAATATTTTTTAATTCCACAAATAGCACCAATCAATTGATTAAGCTTATTTATTATATTTTCTATTATTTATTTAATTTTTAATATTTTAAATTATTATAATTACTTTTTAATTTACCCCTCTAATAAAAAATCAAACAAAAATAACCAAATTTCTCATTTAACCTGAAAATGATAACTAATCTTTTTTCTGTTTTTGATCCTTCAACTAATATTATAAATCTTTCATTAAATTGATTAAGCACATTTATTGGATTATTAATTATCCCCTCATTATTTTGAATTCTGCCATCTCGACACAATATTATTTGGAATAACATTCTTCTCACTCTTCACAAAGAATTTAACACATTATTAGGAACATCAGGACATAAGGGAAGAACTTTAATATTTATTTCTTTATTCTCTATTATTCTATTTAATAATTTTTTAGGCCTATTCCCATATATTTTTACAAGAACAAGTCATTTAACAATAACTTTATCTTTAGCTCTTCCTCTTTGACTAAGATTTATAGTGTACGGATGAGTTAATCACACTCAACACATATTTGCTCATTTAGTTCCTCAAGGAACTCCTTCTGCTTTAATACCTTTTATAGTCTGTATTGAAACTATTAGAAATGTAATTCGACCTGGTACCTTAGCAGTTCGATTAACAGCTAATATAATTGCAGGACATCTTTTATTAACTCTTTTAGGGAATACTGGACCTAACTTAATAACATCATTAGTAACAATTTTACTAGTAGTACAAATTGCTTTATTAGTACTAGAAGCAGCTGTAGCTATTATTCAATCATATGTTTTTGCTGTTTTAAGAACTTTATATTCTAGAGAAGTAAATTAATGTCTACACACGCAAATCATCCATTCCATTTAGTTGATTACAGTCCTTGACCTCTAACAGGATCAATTGGAACAATAACATTAGTAGCCGGAATCGTCAAATGATTTCATCAATTTGATTTAACTTTAATACTTTTAGGTTTAATTATTGTTTTATTAACAATATACCAATGATGACGAGATATTTCACGAGAAGGAACATTCCAAGGATTACATACTTATAATGTCACAATTGGATTGCAATGAGGAATAATTTTATTTATTGTTTCTGAAGTATTTTTTTTTCTATCATTTTTCTGAGGATTTTTCCACAGAAGTCTATCGCCTTCTATTGAATTAGGTATAAATTGACCCCCTATAGGAATTGAACCCTTTAATCCATTTATAATTCCTCTGTTAAATACAGCTATTTTACTTTCATCAGGAGTAACAGTTACATGAGCTCATCATAGTTTAATAGAAAATAATTTCACTCAAACTGTCCAAGGACTATTTTTTACTGTTATTTTAGGAGTATATTTTTCTATACTACAAGCCTATGAATATGTAGAATCCCCCTTTACTATCGCAGATTCAGTTTATGGGTCATCTTTTTTTATAGCAACAGGATTTCATGGATTACATGTATTAATTGGAACTACTTTCCTTTTAATTTGTTTAATTCGTCACATACAATTTCATTTTTCAGCATCTCATCATTTTGGATTTGAAGCAGCAGCTTGATACTGACACTTTGTAGATGTAGTATGACTGTTCCTTTATATTTTTATCTACTGATGAGGTAGATAATTAATTTATATAGTATACTAGTATATATGACTTCCAATCATAAGGATTAAATTTTATTTAATATAAATAATTCAAATTATTACAACTATTTCTTTAATTATTTTTTGTATTTCTTGTATCGTAATATTACTAGCATCAATTCTTTCAAAAAAAACATTTATAGATCGAGAAAAATGTTCCCCCTTTGAATGCGGATTCGATCCAAAAAGATCATCTCGTATTCCTTTTTCCTTGCGATTTTTTTTAATCACTATCATTTTTTTAATTTTCGATGTTGAAATTGTTTTATTAATACCCGTAATTATTGTAATAAAAATATCTAATTTAATAATTTGAACATACTCAAGAATTTTTTTTTTAATTATCTTATTAATTGGCCTTTACCATGAATGATCCCAAGGAGCCCTAGAATGATCATCGTAATTAGGGTTATAGTTAAATTAACATTTGTTTTGCATACAAAAAATATTGATGAAAATCAATTTTCCTTAAATAAATATGAAGCGATTTATTGCAATTAGTTTCGACCTAATCTTAGATACCACTTATCCTTATTTTTAATTGAAACCAAAAAGAGGTATATTACTGTTAATAATAAAATTGAATAATTTATTCCAATTAAGGAAATATGTTGTACAAATAAAAGCCGCTAACTTTTATATTTAATGGTTAAATTCCATTTATATTTCTATTTATATAGTTTAACTAAAACATTACATTTTCACTGTAAAAATAAAAATTTTATTTTTGTAAATATACTAAAATTAATTATTAAAATTTATTTTATTTAAAGATAAAAGCTATCTCCGTAATATCTTCAATATTAAGCTCTAATTATAAGCTATTTAAATTAATAAAAAATATAAATTATAATTAATAAAATTCAAATTAAAAAACTTATTAAATAAATTTTTAAGTTATTATTTTGAAGGTATTGTATTTTCTGTGTGGAGTTAACTAAATAAAAATATAAATTTTGACCCCCTAAATATTCTCTTCATCCTTGGTCTATTCTTTTTACACAATAAGAACCTAATTGTAAAGGAAATTTAATCACTCCTAAGGTCGATAAAATTGGTATAAATCACATATTACCCACAAAATAAACTATTTTATAATTATTTAAAGTCTTATTATAAAAATAAAATGAAACATTAGAAATTAAATACCCAGTTAATCCCCCTAAAATACAAACAAATAAAGTCAATAATTTTAAATAATAAGGTAAACAAATTATATAACAAGTTGGAAATATTAATCATCTTAAAATTCTCCCTATTAAAATTGATAAAAGTATTAATGGCAATATTCCCCTCAATATTAATCAACCTTCATCATTTAATGGATGTAACGATATTCTATTAAATCTACCAGTTATAGTATAATATACAAACCGAAAGGAATAACATACAATCAAACATGTAGAAAAAAAAAAAAAAAAAAAAAAAATTAAGATATTAACATGGGATATTATCACTAATTCAAGAATTATATCCTTTGAATAAAATCCTGCCAAGAATGGTATACCGCATAAAGCCAGGTTAGCAATATTAAAACATGTAGTAGTTAAAGGCATACTAATACAAAGACTACCCATAGAACGAATATCTTGTGAATTTATTATATTATGAATAATAGCTCCAGCACATATAAATAAAAGGGCCTTAAATAAAGCATGTGTTAAAAGATGAAAAAAGGCTAATATAGGGAATCCTATTGCTAAAATTCTTATCATTAGCCCTAATTGACTTAATGTAGATAAAGCAATAATTTTTTTTAAATCAAATTCAAAATTAGCTCCTAAACCTGATATAAATATTGTCGCACCAGAAATTAATAGTAAAAATTGACCTAAAAAAGAATCAACCAATAACACATTAAATCGAATTAGTAAATAAACACCAGCCGTTACAAGAGTTGAAGAATGAACTAGAGCCGAAACAGGAGTAGGAGCAGCTATAGCCGCGGGTAATCACGATGAAAACGGAATTTGCGCTCTTTTTGTTATTGCAGCTAATACTATTAATGCCCCAATAATTTTTATTCTAAAATCATTTTTCATACATTCAATATAAAAAATATAATTTCATCTACCATAATTTAATATTCAAGCAATTGCCAATAAAAAGGCTACATCCCCAATTCGATTTGAGAGAGCAGTTAACATCCCAGCTCTATAAGATTTTACATTTTGAAAATAAATAACTAAACAATAGGAAACTAATCCTAACCCATCTCATCCTAATAAAATTCTAATTAAATTTGGTCTAATAATTAGTAGTATTATTGATAAAACAAACATTAGAACTAAAAAAATAAAACGATTAATATTATAATCCTCAGACATATACTCTTTTCTATATAAAATAACTAAAGAAGAAATTAATAATACAAAAGATATAAACAATAATCTAATTCAATCCAACAAAATTGTTATAAAAATAGAACATGAATTCAAAGAGACAATTTCCAAATCAATGAAATAAACTATATCATTTAATATAAAATTTAATCTCGAAAAAAAACAAGTTAAACTAATGGAAATTAAACAAAAAAAACTAATAATACAAATTGAAATCGTGCTCATATATTTAAAGTAGATCTTCTACATCTTTGACACCACAAATCAAAATTTTTATAAACTATTTAAATAAATTCATAATAAACATAAATCACTCTTTAAAATTAAAAGATTAAGAGGAAACCAATGTAAAAATAATAATAAATACTCTCGGTTAAATCCCCCCGCATATGAAAATATAGCAGAGTGAAGTTTACCATGTTGTCTATAGGCGTATAAATAAAGAGAGTAAGCAGCACTAAAAAAAGATAGAAAAGATAACATAATTATTGAAATTCACGATCATATAACAATTCTATTTAATAAACTAATTTCTCCTAATAAATTCAACGTAGGCGGAGCCGCTATATTAGCTGATCTTAACAAAAACCATCATAAAGTTATACTAGGTATGAAATTTATTAATCCCTTATTGATTAGTAATCTTCGTCTTCCTAACCGTTCATAAGAAATATTAGCTAAACAAAATAAACCAGAGGAACATAATCCGTGGGCAATTATTAAAGAATAAGATCCGCATAATCCTCACGAGGTCAATGTTATCAAGCCTCCCAACACAATTCCTATATGCGCAACTGATGAATAAGCAATTAAAGCCTTTAGATCAATCTGACGTAAACAAATTAAACTAACTAAAAATCCCCCCACTAATCTAATACTAATCCATACAAAATTAAACTTTATCCCTAAATAAGTTATATAAGGAAAAACTCGCAATAAGCCATACCCTCCTAATTTCAATAAAATCCCCGCTAAAATTATTGAACCTGATACAGGAGCTTCAACGTGAGCCTTAGGTAACCATAAATGGAATAAAAATATTGGTATTTTTACTAAAAAGGCTACAATTATACAAAGATAAAAAAATAAATTATCACTTTTAAATGTTATTATATTAAATATTAAAGTATATCTAGAATTATAAATAAAAAAAATACCTAATATTATTGGTAATGAGGCTAATATTGTATAAAATAACAAATATACCCCCGCTTGAAGACGCTCAGGCTGATACCCTCAACCTAAAATAAGGAATAAAGTAGGGATAAGTCTTCTTTCAAAAAATAAATAAAATATAAATAAAGATATTATTCTAAAAGTCAAAAATAAAAAAATTAAAAGAACTAAAATAATTACAGAAAAAAGACCATAAAAATTTTTTGTTCTATAAACAGATTCACTCGCTATTAGTATTAAAGAGCAAATTCATAATCTCAATAAAATTATTCCGTAAGAAATAATATCTATTCCTATGGAATAACTAATTCTTATTCAAAAGTAAGAATAAAAATTTGTACAAATAAATAAAAAAGTCAAAAAAAATAAAAAATTTTGAACCGTTCAATAAAATTTTTTAAAGAAACATAATGGGATTATAAAAATTAATATTAATAAAAATTTTAACATAAAAGAATATTAAAAGATTGTATGTAATTATTACCATGAGTTCGAATTATAGAAACTAAGATTGACAAACCTAAAGCCCCTTCACAAACTCTAAAAGTTAAAAATATTATACTAAAATAAAGTTCTGATCTAAAATAACTTAAAAATATAAAAATAAATAGAAATAATCTTAAAACAATATACTCCAATCTTAGTAATGTTACTAAAAGAAACTTTCGATTAGAAACAAAAACAAAACATCCAATAAAAATTAAAAAAATAGGAAAAATAAAATTTGCAATTATAACCATTAGTTTTAATAATTTAATTAAAATATTGGTCTTGTAAATCAAAAATAAGAACTTTTCTTTTAAAACTTCAGAAAAAAAGAAATTCTTTATCATTAATCTCCAAAATTAATATTTTAAATAAACTATTTTCTGATATTTTCCAATTTATTATTAATTCTTATATTTTAATAACAAGCCTATTATTTTCTCAAATAAAACATCCACTATCAATAGGAATAGTTTTATTAATTCAAACACTTTTAATTTCCCTTTCAATTGGATTAATAAGAAAATCTTTTTGATTTTCTTATATTTTATTTTTAGTATTTTTAGGGGGGATATTAGTTATATTTATTTATGTGACTTCTCTATCTTCAAACGAAATATTTTCAATTTCTAATAAATTATTTTCTTTTGTAATTTTAATAGGATTAATGTCCTCCTTAATTTTTTTATTTTTAGACTTAAATTTTATCCACTGAATAAATAATATAGAAACAGAATTATTTATTACAAGAAAAAATGAAATTAATTTTTTAGCTGAAGAAAATACAATTTCCTTACTAAAAATTTACAACCATTCAACTAATTTAATTACTTTATTTTTAATCAATTATTTATTTTTAACATTAGTAATCAGAGTAAAAATTACAAATTTTTTTTATGGCCCGTTGCGACCTTCTTTTAACTAATGAATAAACAATTACGATTATCACACCCATTATTTAAAATTATAAATAATTCTCTTGTTGATCTACCAGCTCCTGCCAATATTTCAGGATGATGAAATTTTGGATCTTTATTAGGATTATGTTTAGGAATTCAAATTGTTACAGGGTTATTTTTAGCAATACATTATACTTGTGATGTCACAATAGCCTTTAACAGAGTTGTTCACATTTGTCGTGATGTAAACAATGGTTGATTATTACGAACACTTCATGCAAACGGAGCTTCATTTTTTTTTATTTGTATTTACCTTCATGTAGGACGTGGAATTTATTATAGATCATATTTATTTACTCCAACATGAATTGTAGGGGTCTTGCTATTATTTTTAACAATAGGAACAGCTTTCATAGGATATGTTCTACCCTGAGGTCAAATATCTTTCTGAGGGGCAACAGTAATTACAAATCTACTTTCAGCTATTCCTTATCTAGGTACATATTTAGTGCAATGAGTATGGGGAGGATTTGCAGTCGATAATGCAACTTTAACTCGATTTTTTACTATTCATTTTTTATTGCCGTTTATTGTAGCTGCTTTTACAATAATTCACCTTTTATTTTTACACCAAACTGGATCTAATAATCCTCTTGGGTTAAATAGTAATATTGATAAGATTCCTTTTCACCCATATTTCACTTTTAAGGACATTGTAGGATTTTTTATTATATTAAGAGTATTAATTACTCTAACATTAGTAGCCCCTAATTTATTAGGAGACCCGGATAATTTTATTCCAGCTAATCCATTAAATACACCTCCTCACATTCAACCTGAATGATATTTTTTATTTGCTTACGCAATTCTCCGATCAATCCCTAATAAATTAGGAGGGGTAATTGCCTTAGTTTTATCAATTGCTATTTTATTTATTCTTCCATTTTTTCATTTAAGAAAATTTCGGGGTATTCAATTTTATCCAATTAATAAAATTTTATTTTGAATCATAGTTGTAACAATTATTCTTTTAACATGAATTGGAGCAAAGCCTGTAGAGGATCCTTATGTTATCACAGGACAAATCTTAACTGTCATTTATTTTATTTATTACATAATTAACCCTATCGTTGCTTTATGATGGGATAACCTTTTAAATTAGTTTATGAACTTGAATAAGTATATGTTTAGAAAACATAATATAGAAATTTAATTTTCTATAAACTTTTACTAAATTTGATTACTTAAATATTAAATAGAAAAAATTAAAATTTTTAAGCCCATGAAAAATAATAAATAATTTAAAGAAAAAGGTAAAAAACTTTTTCAAGCTAAATATATTAACTTATCATAACGAAACCGAGGAAGAGTAGCTCGAACTCAAATAAAAATAAATCTAACAAAAGTTAATTTTAAATAAAATATAAATCTAAAAATATCTCCCCCCAAAAATAACATAGTAAATAATATTCTCATAAATAAAATTCTAGCATATTCTGCTAAAAAAATTAATGCAAATCCCCCTCTACTATACTCAACATTAAACCCTGAAACTAATTCAGATTCTCCTTCTGCAAAATCAAAGGGAGTGCGGTTAGTTTCTGCTAACGAAGAAGCTATCCAAACTAAAGCCAATGGAAAATTAATAACAATTATTCAAACATATTTTTGATAAAAATAAAATAATAATAAATTATAACCTCCAATTAAAAACACTAAACTTAATAAAATTAAAGATAATCTAACTTCATAGGAAATTGTTTGAGCAACAGCTCGTAGCCCCCCTAATAGTGCATAATTAGAATTTGAGGACCAACCTGCAATCATTACTATGTAAACTCCCACACTAGTACAACATAAAAAAAATAATAGCCCTAAATTAAAAGAATATATTTTAACAAAATAAGGTATACATAATCAAATTAACAAAGAAGTAAATAAAGAAAAAATAGGAGAAAAATAGTAACTTAAATAATTAGAAGCTATAGGATAAGTTTGTTCCTTAGTAAATAATTTAATTGCATCACTAAATGGTTGAGGAATACCTAAAAACCCAACTTTATTAGGACCTTTACGAATTTGAGCATACCCTAATACCTTACGTTCTATTAAAGTTAAAAAAGCTACCCCTACTAACACTAAAATAATTAATAATAATCTTCCAACTAAAGACAGTAAAATATCTAAAAAAAACATATACTATTTGTAATAATAATTACATAAATAAATTCTAAATTTATTGCACTAATCTGCCAAAATAGTTTAATTAATATTATTCATTTTTTAAAAATTTATATTTTATATATTTGGTCCTTTCGTACTAAAATATATGATTTTATTAAAGATAGAAACCAACCTGGCTTACACCGGTTTGAACTCAGATCATGTAAGAAATTAAAGGTCGAACAGACCTAATACATTAAGCTTCTACACCTAATATTAATCTTAATCCAACATCGAGGTCGCAAAAATTTTTATCGATAAGAACTCTACAAAAAAATTACGCTGTTATCCCTAAGGTAATTTAATCTTATAATCACTAAAAGTGGATCAATTTTACAAAAATTATTGTTAAAAAAAAATAAAAGGTTTTAAAATTTTATTGTCACCCCAACAAAATATAATAAATTATAAAATTTAAATTATTATAAATAAATTATAAAATTTTTATATAAAACTCTATAGGGTCTTCTCGTCTTTTAATTATATTTTAGCTTTTTAACTAAAAAATTAATTTCTACTTAAATTTTTATGAAACAGCTAATATTTCGTTAAACCATTCATACGAGTTTTCAATTAAAAAACTAATGATTATGCTACCTTTGTACGGTCAAAATACCGCAGCCTTTAAAAATTATTCAGTGGGCAGGCCAGACTTTAAATTTAATACAAAAAGACATGTTTTTGATAAACAGGCGAATATTATTTTTGCCGAATTATTTACAAAAATCTTTTAAAAAATTTTATATTTACAAAATTGTATACTAATTTTATCATTATTTTTTCATTTTTAAAATTTAAATGAATATTTTAATAAAAAATTTAATAGTTAAATAAATCAAATTTATTAATTAAATAAATTATAACACACTTTTTAATAATAACTAATTCTAAGCTTATATTTATTAATTATTTTATTAACTTTTAATAATTTATTTTTAAGCTTATCCCTAAAAACATTCATATTAAAAAATTATATTTTTATAAATAAATTATAACATTTATAATATGTAAATTAAATTTATTTCTTAAAAAACTAGATACCTTAAAGAACGAATAACGTTTCATTTCTAATAGCTTATTATTAATAATTATTCCACAGTAACTAACATAAGCCATTAGATCTCTTTAAATCGAGAAAAATATATTTATATTATTTATTTGATAAACCCTGATACACAAGGTAAACTAAAAATTAAAGTTTCTTTTTTATTTATAATTTTTTAAATTATTTCAATATTCTTTTTCAATACTAATTATTTATAATTAAAATTATTTTTTCTTTAAAAAATACTTAAACTAAAATTTTTATAATTATTTTTAATAAAATTATTAACACCCAAATAAAATTAATAAATATTTTTAATCAATTCAATTTGATTTGCACAAATAAATTTTCAATGTAAATGAAAAACTTTACTAATTAAGATTTAAATTGAATCTAGAGACACTTTCCAGTACCTCCACTATGTTACGACTTATCTCATTTTAAATAACGAGAGCGACGGGCGATATGTGCATATTTTAGAACTAAAATCAAATAAACTTTTTAATTTATTTTACTGTCAAATCCACTTTTATTTAAAATATTCATTTTAAAATCCATATAAATAATTTTATTGTAACTCATTTTTTCTTAAATATAAGCTGCACCTTGATCTGACATTTTAATTAATTAATTTTTTAGAAAATTTTTTCTTTTTTAAGAGATTCTTATGACGATGGTATACAAACTAATAATTTAAGTAAGATTTAACGAGGATTATCAATTATAAAACAAGTTCCTCTGACTAGATTAAAATACCGCCAAATTTATTAAGTTTTAAGAATATAACTATTACTACTCTATTTTTTATAATTACATTTTTTATAATAGGGTATCTAATCCTAGTTTATTTAAAAAATTTTTAAGCTTAAAATTAACTAATTTTTAATAATTTTTTAAATTTAAAATTTAACCTAAAAAATTTAATTATATATTATTATATAAATTTTAACTTTAAATAATAAATTTTATTTGTGTTTATTGTATAACCGCAGTTGCTGGCACAATTTTAACTAACACTATATAATTTACTAATTCAAAATTTCTTTTATTAATAAAATTAATTACTGAGATTAAAATATAATTTTATTATTATTAAAATAATAAAAAATTCTCACAAAAATTTTCATGTAAAATAAACTATGAATAAAACTTTTAAGTAAAAATTAAACTTTAA